GAATGAAATTAGCTTATTTCATTTAAAATAGGCTGTTTTCATCTAATTTTTTTTTTTTTTTTTTTTTTTATACTTAAATTTAATTAGTATACATAACTTAATTATAAATTAAATCTTAATAATTTAGGTAAATAAAAAAAGTATTATTTAAAAATTGATTTTTGTGAATCTAGATAATTTAAAATTCCAATATAGACATTTCCGAGAATTAAAAGACCAACTTCATATAAATAGATAAATGATTATAATAAATTTATTTTTAATATTTATTTATAACAATGTTTATAATGTTAGATTATATTATATACTAATAAATTGATAATACTGTTATACATCTATGAATCTTAAGGTTTTTTTTTATATGAATATAGATATCTATTAATTAATTAAATATTTATATACATATATATATATATTAATCTTAACTTGGTATATCGTTTAATTATTCTTAATATTTATATAAATAAAAAAATTAAATTTCTATTTAAAATAAATGTGTTAACAAATATTTATAAATAAATTTAATATTTATTAAATTTATTNAAAAAAAAAAAAAAAAAAAAAAAATTAGATTAGATTGAAATATTAATTAAATTATTATTAACTAATATGATTTTTTTTTATTATTTAATTTAATTATTATTTCAATTTATAATCTAATTTTTTTTTATTATTTATGTATAATTTAATTAATATTTTTAAATATAAATTTAATTAAATAATTAACATAAAGATTATATGTTAGTTAATTTTTGTAATAGATTAAACTTCATCTAATTTTTTTAATGAAAAACGGTATATTACTTAGGGGGTAATTGCTGATCAGGAGATACTACTAACTGATTTTATTTCAATCTAATCTAATTTTTTTTTTTTATTAATTAGATAGTGTTATTTAGGTTGGATTTTATAATTATTATAATTTTATATTATTTGATTAATTATTAATAATAAAGTTTTATTTTGGCTTTGTATTTTATTATTGATTTATTTTATATGTAAGTTTTTGCGTGTATTTTTACTTATTTAAATAATAGGTGAAATTTAATTATATTCTCAGTAAATAGTATTATAAATCAAAGAAATTTGGAGATAGTAATTTCATAGAGTATTGGCTAAATTTGTGCCAGCAGCCGCGGTTACACAAATAATGCAAATAAAATTTGTTCAGTGTGAGTTAAATTTTATTACAGTAAAATAGTATTAGATTTATTAGGTGAAATTTTAAATTTAAAAATTTTTTATATAAAGGTTTTGAAGCTTGTAAATTTTAATTATAAACTAGGATTAGATACCCTATTATTTAAAATGTAATTTTAATCACTAAGGTAGTAGTAGTTATGTTCTTGAAACTTAAAAAATTTGGCGGTATTTTAGTCTATTCAGAGGAACCTGTCCTGTAATTGATAATCCACGATGTACCTCACTTAAATTTGTTTTTCAGTTTATATACCGTCGTTATTAGAATATTTTATTAGAATAATAATTTTCTATAATTTTTATAAGAATTTATATCAGATCAAGGTGTAGCTTATGTTTAAGTAGAGATGGGTTACAATAAATTTATTTAAATGGATCTAATTTTGAAATGTTTAGTGAAGGTGGATTTGATAGTAAAATTTTAAAGATTGTTAATTTGATTTTAGCTCTAGAATATGCACACATCGCCCGTCGCTCTTGCTATTAAGGCAAGATAAGTCGTAACATAGTAGATGTACCGGAAGGTGTATCTAGAATGACAATTTAAAGCTTATTTAGTAAAGCATTTCATTTACATTGAAAAGATTTTTGTGCAAATCAATATAAGTTGATCAAAATTTGTTTATTAATTTATATTGTTTTATATGATATAATATATTAAAAATAATTATATAATTAAATGTTTTAGTAATTTTTAATGAAAAAATAATGTTAATGATAGTTTATTAGTATTGTGAAAGATGACTGAAATATTTTGAAAAATTTTTGTATAAAAAGAAAATTTAATTTGTTGTACCTTGTGTATCAGGGTTTATCAAATAATTAATATTTATATATTAATCTCGATTTTATAAGAGTTAATAGTTTATTAAAGTTAATGTGTCAAAATTATTTTAAATAAATTATTAGAAATGAAATGTTATTCGTTTATAAAGGTATCTAGTTTTTTTAGAAATAAATTTAATTTACAAATTTTTGATTTTTTGGTTATTTATTTAATTGAGAAATTTATTTATTTGAATATCTTAAGGGATAAGCTTTGAGATAAATTATTAAAAATTAATAAAGTTAATATAAAATGTATGCTTAGAATTAGCAATCATTGTAAAGTTTGTTATAAATTATTTTATGAATTTATATTATTTATTATATTTTAATTTATTTATAAAAATTTTTTTATAAATTATGTATAAAGAGGAATAATGATAGAATTAGTATATTTTGTTGTTTGTATAATTTTATATGACAGGTTTATATAAAGAACTCGGCAAAATTTTTACCCGCCTGTTTAACAAAAACATGTCTTTTTGAGTTATTTTTAAAGTCTGACCTGCCCACTGAAATTATTTAAATGGCCGCAGTATTCTAACTGTGCAAAGGTAGCATAATCATTAGTCTTTTAATTGAAGGCTGGTATGAACGGTTGGACGAGGTATAAGCTGTTTCATATAAATTTATAGTAGAATTTTATATTTTAGTCAAAAAGCTAAAATTTAATTAAAAGACGAGAAGACCCTATAAATCTTTATATTTTATATTATTTAAATTTTTTGGATTTGGTTTATTTTTATATTATAAAATATTTTGTTGGGGTGATATTAAAATTTAATGAACTTTTAGTTATTTAAAATCATTAATTTATGAGTTATTGATCCATTAGTAGTGATTATAAGATTAAGTTACTTTAGGGATAACAGCGTAATTTTTTTGGAGAGTTCATATCGATAAAAAAGTTTGCGACCTCGATGTTGGATTAAGATATATTTTTAGGTGTAGCCGCTTAAATGTTAAGTCTGTTCGACTTTTAAATTCTTACATGATCTGAGTTCAGACCGGCGTAAGCCAGGTTGGTTTCTATCTTTAATATATGATGATATCTTAGTACGAAAGGACCAGATATTAGAATAATAATATTTTATGTGTAGAATATGATTAATTATTTTACTATTTTGGCAGATTAGTGCAATAAATTTAGAATTTATTTATGTAATTTATATTACAAATAGTACTTGTTTTTTATAGAATTTATTTTATCAATTATTGGAAGTTTAATTTTGGTAATTTGTGTTTTAGTGAGAGTGGCTTTTTTAACTCTTTTGGAGCGTAAGGTTTTAGGTTATATTCAGATTCGTAAAGGACCAAATAAAGTTGGTTTAATAGGTATTCCTCAACCCTTTTGTGATGCGATTAAGTTATTTACTAAGGAACAAACTTATCCTCTTTTATCAAATTATATTTCCTATTATTTTTCTCCTATTTTTTCTTTATTTTTATCTTTGGTTGTTTGGTTATGTATTCCTTTATTTGTTAAGTTATTTTCGTTTAATTTAGGATTATTATTTTTTTTATGTTGTACTAGTTTAGGGGTTTACACTGTTATAATTGCTGGTTGGTCGTCTAACTCTAATTATGCTTTATTGGGGGGGTTGCGAGCTGTGGCTCAAACTATTTCTTATGAAGTTAGAATAGCATTAGTACTTTTATCTTTTGTGTTTTTAATTGGAAGTTATAATATTTTGGATTTTTTTTATTTTCAAAAAACTATTTGATTTTTGGTAATTTTGTTTCCCATTAGATTGGTTTGATTTTGTATTTGTTTAGCTGAGACTAATCGTACTCCTTTTGATTTTGCGGAAGGTGAATCAGAATTAGTTTCTGGATTTAATATTGAATATAGTAGAGGTGGGTTTGCTTTAATTTTTATAGCTGAATATGCTAGAATTTTATTTATGAGCATATTATTTTGTGTGATTTTTTTGGGTTGTGACGTGTTTAATGTTATATTTTATGTTAAATTAACATTTATTTCATTTGTTTTTATTTGAGCTCGGGGGACCTTGCCTCGGTTTCGTTATGATAAATTAATGTATTTAGCTTGAAAGAGTTTTTTACCATTTTCGTTAAATTTTTTATTATTTATTATTGGATTAAAACTATTATTGGTTTATTATATATGGTTAATAAGATTTAGTAAAGCTAATAGAGAAGTTGATCTCTATCTTATGTTTTCAAAACATATGCTTATTCAAGCTCATTAACTAGTTAATTAAGTTGTCTCATCATTTATTTACTAGTGGATTAATAATATAATATAGGAAATAAATTACAGTTAAAATTTGACCTACTAGTACGTAAGGTTCTTCTACTGGTCGTGCTCCAATTCAGGTTAATAAAATTACTGTAACAATTATAGTTCAAAATAAGATTTTGTTAATAGGGTAGAATTGAATCCCTCGAAATTTTCTTAGATGGTAGAATGGTAAAATTGCTAAAATAGCAATTGATAGCACTAGAGCAATTACCCCTCCGAGTTTATTAGGGATAGATCGTAAAATTGCATAGGCGAATAGGAAGTATCATTCTGGTTGAATGTGGACTGGAGTAACTAGAGGATTAGCGGGGATAAAATTATCTGGGTCTCCTAATAAATAGGGGTTAATTAATGTTAGAAGAATTAATGATGCAATTATAATAATAAATCCCACAATGTCCTTGTATGAGAAGTAGGGGTGGAAGGGAATTTTATCAATATTTGAGTTTAATCCAATAGGATTGTTTGATCCTGTTTGATGTAGGAATAGCAGATGAATTAGAGTTATTGCTAGAACAATAAACGGTAGAATGAAGTGGAATGTAAAAAATCGTGTAAGTGTAGCATTGTCTACTGCAAATCCTCCTCACACTCATTGAACAAGGTCAATTCCTAAGTATGGGATAGCTGATAATAAATTAGTAATAACAGTGGCCCCTCAGAAGGATATTTGGCCTCAGGGTAATACATATCCTATAAATGCTGTTGCTATTACTAGGAATAAAATTAGTACTCCGACTAATCAGGTGGGTGTAAATAAGTAAGATCCGTAGTAGATTCCACGTCCTACATGTAAGTAGATGCAAATGAAGAAAAATGATGCACCGTTAGCATGAAGGGTTCGTAGTAATCACCCGTAATTTACGTCACGGCAGATATGATTTACACTATTAAATGCTAAGTTAATGTCTGCAGTGTAGTGTATGGCTAAAAACAATCCTGTTAGAATTTGAATAATTAAACATAGGCCTAATAAAGAACCAAAATTTCATCAAGCTGAGATATTAATTGGAGCTGGTAGATCTACTAATGCATTATTTGCGATTTTAAATAAGGGGTGTTGGGTTCGTAAAGGTTTATTCATTAGTTTATTTGTCGAAGGGGTCCATAAAATAATTTAGTAATTTTTACTACAGCAATTAATGTAACTAATAAGTAGTTTATTAATAGGATAGTAAAAAAATTTGTTGGGAAATTATATAATTTATGTAGATTTAGAGAGTTTTCGGGTACAGTTAAATTAAAGTGATATGTAGGTTGTATTTCTATATTTTGAATAAAGGAGGATGTTGATAATTTATCTATAAATATAGTAATAAATATTAGGATCAATATAATTACGATGCAAATAGTTGTTAATTTTATGGATAATGAAAATATTTCATTTGATGCTAGTGAGGTTACGTAGATGAATAATACTAGTATACCTCCTAGAAAAATTAAAAATAATACATACGAAAATCAGAATCTTTTAGCTATTAATCCTGTAATTAAACAGATTTGTAGTGTTTGAATTAATAGTATTAATCCTATAGCTAGGGGATGATTTATTTGGATAAAAATTAATCTTGAGATTAGTGTTGAGGAGTATAGGAATAACTGTATAATATCAGGAGGTAGTTTATTTAAAATATTAATTTTGGGGATTAATGATAAAGTTATTTCTTTTCTCTTGAAGTTTTAAAAGACAGAGTCTTAATTTTGGTTTACAAGACCAATGTTTTTATTAAACTATTAAAACTAATGTTAATAAGATTATATTGAGGGTTGCCTTGTTTTTTGTTTTTAATAGGAATTTTTGTTTTTGTTTCTAATCGTAAGCATTTATTGTCAATGCTTTTAAGTTTAGAATATATCGTATTGAGTTTATTTTTTCTTTTATTTATTTATTTGAATTTAATGGATTATAGAAGATTTTTTAGTATAATGTTTTTAACTTTTAGAGTATGCGAGGGTGCTTTAGGCCTTTCTATTTTAGTTTCTATAATTCGTACACATGGAAATGATTATTTTCAATCATTTAATGTATTGTAATGTTAAAATTGATTTTTATGATACTTTTTATTAGTCCTATTTGTTTTATAAATGGTTTATTTTGAATGGTTCAAAATTTGTTATTTATTGTAACTTTTGTTTTTGTTATTTTAAATTATTGTACTAATTATTTTGTAAGTATTTCTTATTTTTTAGGTTTTGACGTTATTTCATACGGTCTTATTCTGTTGAGACTTTGAATTTGTACTCTTATGATTAGTGCTAGTGAATCTGTTTATAAATATAATAATTATAAAAATTTATTTTTGTTTAATATTTTAATTTTATTAATTTTTTTAGTTTTAACTTTTAGAAGAATGAATTTGTTTATATTTTATTTATTTTTTGAGAGAAGTTTAATTCCTACTTTGTTTTTAATTTTGGGTTGAGGGTATCAGCCAGAACGTCTTCAGGCGGGTGTTTATTTATTATTTTATACACTGCTAGTTTCTTTGCCAATGTTGGTAGGTATTTTTTATTTATACAATAATTTTAATACAATAAATTTTTATTTGTTAAGTAATTATATATTTAATTATGATCTATTATATTTATCTTTAATTTTAGCCTTTTTAGTTAAAATACCAATATTTTTGGTTCATTTATGACTTCCTAAGGCCCATGTTGAGGCTCCTGTTTCAGGATCAATAATTTTAGCAGGGATTATGTTAAAGTTAGGGGGATATGGGTTGTTGCGTGTTTTTTCGTTTTTGCAGTTGAGTGGTATTAAATATAATTATGTGTGAGTTAGTATTAGATTAGTTGGGGGAGTTTTAATTAGTTTGGTTTGTTTACGTCAAACTGACTTAAGGGCTTTAATTGCTTATTCATCAGTTGCTCACATAGGGATCGTTTTAGGTGGCTTAATAACTTTAACTTATTGAGGTCTTTGTGGTTCTTATGCTTTAATGATTGCTCATGGGTTGTGTTCATCTGGGCTATTTTGTTTAGCTAATATTACATATGAGCGGTTAGGTAGCCGAAGTTTATTGATCAATAAGGGTTTATTGAATTTTATGCCTTCTATAACTTTGTGGTGATTTTTATTGAGAGCTTGTAATATAGCTGCCCCTCCTTCTTTGAATTTATTGGGGGAAATTTCCTTATTAAATAGAATTGTGAGTTGATCTTGAATTTCTATAATTTCTTTGTCTTTTTTATCTTTTTTTAGAGCTGCTTATACTTTATATTTGTATGCTTATAGTCAGCATGGAAAGATTTTTTCAGGGGTTTATTCATTTAGAGGGGGTAAGATTCGTGAATATTTTTTATTATTTCTTCATTGATTTCCTTTAAACTTATTGATTTTAAAGAGAGACATTTGTTTATTTTGACTTTAGATCTAAATAGTTTATTTAAAATATTGATTTGTGGTGTCAATGAAATGATATTTGTCATTTTAGATCGTGAAATATTTATCAATTTGTAGAATTAGATTTTTAATTTTAATTACTGTTAGAATTAGTTTTTTTACTTCTAGTTTAGTATTTTTATCAAATGATTATTCTTTATTTTTAGAATGAGAAGTTGTTAGTTTAAATTCGGTAAGAATTGTAATAACTTTTTTGTTCGATTGAATGAGATTATTATTTATATCTTTTGTTTTGTTAATTGCTTCTTTAGTAATTTATTATAGAAGGGAATATATGAGAGGAGATGTAAACATTAATCGTTTTATTATATTGGTTTTAATGTTTGTATTGTCTATAATATTATTAATTATTAGTCCTAATTTAGTTAGTATTTTATTGGGGTGAGATGGATTAGGATTAGTCTCTTATTGTTTAGTTATTTATTTTCAAAATGTTAAGTCTTATAATGCCGGGATATTAACTGCTCTGTCTAATCGGATTGGAGATGTAGCCTTTTTATTAGCAATTGCTTGAATGTTAAATTACGGGAGTTGAAATTATATTTTTTATTTAGAGAGTATGAAAAATAGAGTTGAAATAGAAATTATTGGTGCGTTGATTATATTGGCGGCTATAACTAAGAGTGCTCAGATTCCCTTCTCTTCTTGATTGCCGGCTGCTATAGCGGCTCCGACGCCTGTTTCGGCTTTAGTTCATTCTTCAACATTAGTAACTGCTGGTGTTTATTTGTTAATCCGATTCAATATTTTATTGAGTGGAAGATGGCTGGGAGATTTACTATTATTATTGTCTGGATTGACAATATTTATGGCGGGGTTAGGGGCTAATTTTGAGTTTGATTTAAAGAAGATTATTGCTCTTTCTACATTAAGACAGTTGGGTTTAATAATGAGAATTTTATCTATAGGATTTTATAAACTTGCTTTTTTTCATTTATTAACTCATGCTTTATTTAAGGCTTTGTTGTTTATATGTGCTGGAGCTATTATTCATAATATAAATAATTCTCAAGATATTCGTTTAATAGGAGGGTTAGGTGTATATATACCTTTAACTTCTGGCTGTTTTAATGTTGCTAATTTAGCATTATGTGGGATGCCCTTTTTGGCTGGGTTTTATTCTAAGGATTTAATTTTAGAAGTTGTTTCTTTGAGTTATATCAATAAATTTTCTTTTTTTCTTTATTTTTTTTCTACTGGATTAACTGTTTGCTATTCTTTCCGATTAGTATACTATTCTATAACGGGGGAATTAAATTGCGGTTCTTTAAATATGTTAAGAGATGAGGGTTGAATTATGCTTCGAGGTATAAGTGGTTTGTTAATTATGAGAATCGTGGGGGGGAGTATATTGAGTTGGCTAATTTTTCCAACCCCCTATATAATTTGTTTACCTAGTTATTTGAAGCTATTAACTTTATTTGTTTGTGTTGTGGGAGGAGTTTTTGGTTATTTAATTTCTAATGTTTCTTTATTTTATTTTAATAAGTCTTTACATAACTATTTGGTGAGTTATTTTTCTGGTTCTATATGATTTATGCCTTATATTTCAACTTATGGTATTATTAATTATCCTTTAGTGTTAGGAATAAGAGTGTATAAGTCTTTTGATCAGGGGTGATCGGAATTTTTAGGAGGTCAAAATTTATACCAGGAATTAGTTAAGTACTCTCAGTATATAATTGTTATACATAACAATAACTTAAAGATTTATCTTTTATTATTTGTTTTATGAATTATTTTCTTGTTTTTATTTTTTTAATCTTTTATTCAAGTAGCTTAAGATAGAGCATAACACTGAAGATGTTAGGGTAATTATTTAATTCTTGGATGTAGTGTATTATACTTAGTAATTTATAAAAAAGAAAATTTTATTTTTACAATGAAAATGTAATGTTTTTATTAAACTATATAAACAGAAGTACAAATGGAGTTTAACCATTAAAAGATAAAAGTTAGCAGCTTTTTCTTGAACGTCATACTTCCTTAATTGGAGATTGTTCTCAGTAATATCATTAACAGTGATAGGCCTCTTTTTGGCTTCAATTAAGTAATTTAATTAATATTTCAATTAAATACAGAATAAGGGTATAGATACCTAAGATTAGGTCGAAACTAATTGCAATAAATCGCTTCATATTCTGAGTTGTAATTTATAAGGTAGATTGATATTTCAATACTTTTTGAATGCAAATCAAATGTTATAATTAACTACAACCCTAGTTTGATCAATTTAGTATTCCTTGGTTTCATTCGTGATATAGCCCGATAATTAGAATGACAATGAATACAACTCTTGTTGTAGTTCATATAATAATATTAGAGATTGAAATAATTAAGATTATTGGTAAAATTAGAGCAATTTCTACATCAAAAATTAAGAAAATAATTGTAATTAAGAAAAATCGAAGTGAAAAAGGTAGTCGTGAGGAAGACTTGGGATCAAATCCACATTCAAAGGGAGAGCATTTTTCACGGTCTGTTAGGGCTTTTTTTGATAAAATAGATGCTAGTGTTATTACTACTCTGGTGATGATAATTAAAATTAATGATATAATAGAAACTGAAAAAATTATCTATACTACTAATTAGTAGGCCTTATGATTGGAAGTCAAATATACTTATATACTATATAGATAAAAATTAATTACCCTCCCCATCAATAAATTGAGATATAAAGGAATAACCAAACAATATCAACGAAGTGCCAGTATCATGCAGCTGCTTCAAACCCAAAATGGTGGGTTTTAGAAAAGTGATTATTTAAATGGCGAATTAAACATACTAAAAGAAATGTTGTTCCAATTAATACATGAATTCCGTGGAATCCTGTTGCTATGAAAAAGGTAGAACCATAAACTGAGTCTGCAATGGTGAATGGTGCTTCGATATATTCGTACGCTTGTAGGATAGTAAAATAAACTCCTAAAAGAACTGTAAAAAATAGCCCTTGTGTTGCTTGGGAGTGATTACCTTCCATTAAGCTGTGGTGAGCTCATGTTACAGTTACTCCGGAGGATAGTAAGATGGCTGTATTTAGTAGGGGAATTTGGAATGGGTTAAAGGGTTGAATTCCGGCAGGAGGTCAGGTTGCTCCTAGTTCAATAGCTGGGGAAAGGCTTCTGTGGAAAAATGCTCAGAAAAAAGAAACAAAAAATAAAACTTCTGATAAAATGAATAGGATTATTCCTCATCGTAACCCTAGAGTTACGGGTAGGGTGTGTAATCCTTGAAAGGTTCCTTCTCGAGAAACGTCTCGTCATCATTGATACACTGTTAAGATAGTAATAATATTTCCCAAAGCAAATAAAGAAATATCATATTGATGGAATCACTTTACTAATCCTGAAACAGAGGTTATTGCTCCGATTGCTCCCGTTAAAGGTCAGGGGCTATAATCTACTAAATGGAATGGGTGGTTTGAGTGTGTTGACATTAATTTACTTCTCTAGAGTATAATGTACTTAGAACTGCGAATACATACGATTGAATAATGGCTACTGCTGATTCTAGTACTAGAAGAGCAATTTGACCAATTAATAATAAGGTTACAATTGCATAAGAGAGAGAGGGTCCAGTATTTCCTATAAGGGTAAGTAATAAGTGTCCTGCAATTATATTAGCTGCTAGTCGAACGGCTAAAGTTCCCGGTCGAATAATATTACTAATGGTTTCGATACAAACTATAAAGGGTATAAGGATTGCTGGGGTTCCTTGGGGGACTAGGTGAGCGAATATGTGTTGTGTATGATTAATTCATCCGTAAAGTATAAAACACAGTCATAGGGGTAAAGCTAATGTAAGCGTAAATGTTAAATGGCTTGTTCTTGTAAAAATATATGGAAATAAACCTATAAAATTATTAAATAAAATTAATGAGAATAGAGAAACAAAAATAAAGGTTGATCCTGAATGTCCTGATGGTCCTAAAAGAGTTTTGAATTCCTTATGAAGTGTTATAAGGATTGAATTTCAAAAGATATGTCATCGGGAAGGCATTAATCAGTATGCAGAGGGAATTATAAGGAGACCTAAGAATGTTCTTATTCAATTTAAAGATAAATTGAAGATACTTGAGGAGGGGTCAAATACAGAGAATAAATTTGTTATCATTTTCAATTTAAAGAAGTTGTTGAGTACTTGTTTGAAATTTTTGATTTAGGTGTTTTAGGAATTACTGAATAATAATTTATTATACTAAACAAGATAAAAGTAATTGAAAAGATAATAAATAAGCTTAGTCAACCAATGGGGGCTATTTGGGGCACTAAAAAATATTAAATAGTTTAATAATTTTAGTTTGACATACTAATGTTATTTTTTAACTAATTTTTTTTTCATTAGAAGTAAGCGCTAATTTACTATAAAGTGGTTTAAGAGACCAGTACTTGCTTTCAGTCATCTAATGAAAATTATGAATTAGCTCTATTAGTTACTCATTTGATAAAGTGATTTACAGGAAGTCTTTCAATTACAATGGGTATGAATCTGTGGTTAGCTCCGCAAATTTCTGAGCATTGACCATAAAATAATCCGGGGCGATTTATTAGAAAATTAGTTTGGTTTAATCGGCCGGGAGTTCCGTCAACCCTTACCCCTAGGGCTGGAACTGTTCATGAGTGAATTACATCTGCAGCAGTTACTAAAATTCGAATTTGTGAATTTATGGGTAGAACCACACGATTATCAACATCTAGTAGTCGAAATCCATCTACGGCTAATTCATTGGTTGGCACTATATATGAGTCAAATTCTACATTTATGAAGTCTGAATATTCATAACTTCAGTATCATTGATGTCCAATAGCCTTTAATGTAACTGAGGGTTCGTTAATTTCATCTAATAAATATAATAATCGAAGTGAGGGGAAAGCAATAAATAGAAGGACAATTGCTGGAAGAATTGTTCAAATTATTTCAATGGTTTGACCGTGTAAAAGATTTCGGTTAGTATATGAATTAAAGAATAGTATAAATATTAAATAACCTACTAATGTTGTAATTATTACTAAAATTATTAGGGCGTGATCATGGAAAAAGGTGAGTTGTTCTATAAGAGGAGAGGCTCTATCTTGAAGGCCAAGGGCAGCTCATGTTGTCATTAGTTTCTAATAAAAGTGAAATACTTTATATATGGAGCTTAAATCCATTGCACTAATCTGCCATAAATTAGTTAAAAGAGGTAGTTCTGAGTAACTGTGTTCAGCTGGAGGAGTATTTTGTAGTCATTCAATTGAAGAACTAAGTTGTATAGGGTAAATTACCTGTCGTTGTGTAACTAAACTTTCTCAGATAATAAATAGAAAGAATAAAATTCCTAGTAAAGAAATAGATGATCCAATAGTAGAAACTACATTTCATGTTGTGTAGGCGTCTGGATAATCTGAATATCGTCGGGGTATACCAGCTAACCCTAAAAAATGTTGAGGGAAGAATGTTAAATTTACACCGATAAATATAATAATAAATTGACTTTTTAATCAATTAGGATTTAATACTAATCCTGTAAATAGGGGGTATCAGTGAACAAATCCTGCTATAATAGCAAATACTGCTCCTATAGACAGTACATAGTGGAAGTGGGCTACTACATAATAAGTATCGTGAAGAATAATATCTACAGATGAATTAGCTAGAACAACTCCTGTTAATCCTCCCACTGTGAATAAGAATACAAACCCTAAGGCTCATAGTATAGCTGGGGAATACGTTAGTTGTGTACCATGAAGAGTAGCTAATCAACTAAAAATTTTAATACCTGTGGGTACAGCAATAATTATTGTGGCTGAAGTAAAGTAGGCTCGAGTGTCTACATCTATACCAACTGTGAATATGTGGTGAGCTCATACAATAAATCCTAAAAGACCAATTGCTAATATAGCATAGATTATTCCTAGAGAACCAAAGGTTTCTTTTTTTCCCGATTCCTGACTGATAATATGAGAAATTATTCCGAATCCCGGTAGAATTAAAATATACACTTCTGGGTGTCCAAAGAATCAGAATAAGTGTTGGTAAAGAATAGGATCTCCCCCTCCGGCGGGATCAAAGAATGAAGTATTTAGATTTCGATCTGTTAATAATATAGTAATTGCTCCTGCTAAAACTGGCAGTGATAACAAAAGTAATAGGGCTGTTAGTACTACTGCTCAAACGAAGAGAGGTATTCGATCAAATGAAATACCCGTTGATCGTATATTAATTACTGTTGTAATGAAGTTTACGGCCCCCAGGATTGATGAAATTCCTGCTAAGTGAAGTGAGAAAATAGCTAGGTCAACTGATGCACCTCCGTGGGCAATGACAGACGATAGCGGTGGGTAAACTGTTCAACCTGTACCAGCTCCATTTTCTACTATACTTCTCACTAATAATAGTGTAAGGGAAGGAGGAAGTAATCAGAATCTTATATTGTTTATTCGTGGGAAGGCCATATCTGGTGCACCTAGTATTAAAGGAACAAGTCAATTTCCGAACCCACCGATTATGATAGGTATAACTATAAAGAAAATTATTACGAAGGCATGAGCTGTTACAATTACATTATAAATTTGGTCATCTCCGATTAATGCACCGGGGTGCCCTAGTTCAGCTCGAACTAAAATTCTAAGAGATGTCCCCACTATTCCTGCTCAGGCTCCGAAAATAAAATATAAGGTTCCGATATCTTTATGATTTGTTGAGAATAGCCATTGTCGCGATTAAATGGCTGAAGTTTAGGCGATAGACTGTAAATCTATTTATAAGAATTTATTCTTTTTAATCATATTTTAATTAAATTAGTTAATAATAATTTAATTAATATTTCAATCTAGGCTTTATAGTCAACAATGACGTTAGACTGCAATTCTAAAGGAGTAATAAAATTACTAAGGCTTAAAAGATTTATACTTATATTTATAGCTTTGAAGGCTATTAGTTTAACTAACTTAAAGCCTTACTGTATAATTTATAAGAATAAATAGATTGCAGAAATTAGAATTAGACTAAATGTGGAGATGAATGACAAAATTAGTATTATTTTAAATGAAATATTGTTAATAGTTATATCAATAGTTCAGTTATTTTCATAGTAATTGAGCATAAATGCTGCGAAACATAGTCGTAAATAAAAAAATAGGGTGATTAATGTTATAACTGTTATGATCGTTATTAATACATACTGACTTTTTAATACTAGCAATTGGATAACTAATCATTTAGGTAAGAATCCGATAAATGGTGGTAATCCACCTAATGATAATAAATTTAAAAATAGGATGAATTTAAGGATTTTAGAATTGAAGAATGAATTAAATAATTGATTGATGTGGAATATTTTGAAATTGTTGAATATAAAAGTTAAACTGAATGATAAGAATGTATAAAAAGAAAAGTACATGCATCACATTGATTCGTTAGCTTGTATAGCTGCTAGTATTCATCCTAGGTGGTTGATTGATGAAAAGGCCATTAATTTTCGTAAAGAGGTTTGATTTAATCCTCCTAATGATCCCGTGATAGTTGAGGCAATAATTGCTATAAAAATTAAGTTATTTTGTGTTGTATAAGAAATTAATATTAGAGGAGCAATTTTTTGCCATGTTATTAGAGTGAGCGCATTTATTCAAGATAATCCTTCTATAACCTTAGGAAATCAAAAATGAAAGGGTGCTGCTCCTCTTTTTAATAACAGTGATGAAATAATTATTAAATTACTGTAAGTAGAATTATCTTGAATTAATGGATAATTGTTTAAGTAGGTCATTATAATAGCGAACAGCAGGACGGCCGAGGCCATGGCTTGAGTTAAAAAGTACTTCAATGAGGCTTCTGTAGATGTTAAGTTGTTACTATTTATTAGGGGGATAAACGATAACAAATTAATTTCTAATCCCATTCAGGCACCTAATCAAGAATTAGACGAGACAGTGATCAAAGTTCCTGTTATTAAAATGAAAAAAAATATAATTTTTGCTGAATTATTAAAAATTAAAAAGAAAAGGATTAGGACCTTTATAAATGGGGTATGAACCCAGTAGCTTGATTAGCTTATCTTTTTAATTTATTTAAACTTTGGCTTATTTAGAATATTGTTGGTATTTATATACCTAACATTTTGTATACAGGGAGTTTAAATAATAAATATATTTTGGTGTATGATGCACAAAAGTTTTTGATACTTTTAGAAATAGTTTAATTCTATTAAATATAAATATAATGAATGCAATATTGATTGCATTATTTACCCTATCAAGGTAACCCTTTTATCAGGCAATTCATT